TAATTCATGAAGGAAATTATAAGATTTCTACAATTCAATTAGATGCGAAATCTAGAAATATACTTTTTGTGGTTGTCGAAGATCTTTTTTGTTAGAACCCCTTCTTTTTTTTTTTTCATTTTAAAGAATTGAATTGGTTAGTCGTCCAGTAACAATAATAGCAGTAATAGATACTAAAAAGAGGAACTAATCCCATTTTTCTTCAAAATAAGATTAGTTGTTCTTGTATTAGACACAAAAAAAAAGGCTAAGGCTCTTTCTTGGTTTAATTACAAGGATCGATCTTTATATATAAATAAAATATGATGAAAAGAAAAAAAACTGAGGAATCCTAGTTTCGAGTGATCTAATACCTTTTTCTTTTCGTTCTAGATATTAGAAGAATGGAACACATTACTAAATCTACTAAGTTAAAATCAAAGTGAAGAAGTAAAGGGTATTCTAAGGTCACTCTCTTCTTTTGTTCTAAAAGAAATCAAAAATGAAAATAGAACAAATTAGATACAATAAAAAAAGGGGGTCAACATAGATATTTTTCCTATCTTATTCCATATGAATTCAAAGTTGCATGAAGTTAAACAACAAAGTTTTTATTCTTTATTTTTGTTTATATATAATATTCATAATATATTTATTTTCTATTTCTTTTATTCTATTTCTAATAGAAATCGAATTCTATAGAATAGAATATAAAAAATATTCTAATTCGAATAGAAAGAAAAAAATGAAAACATTTTCATTAGATTAGTTTACTCAACTCACGAGTTGATCAATAAATCTGTTGATTGGGAATCACAGGATGGGTAGATGTCACAGATGATGAATTGATTTCGTGCCTATGAAACTATATTTTTCTTTTTGTTCGTCCGTAATAATTGATTGATGAATCAATTATTTTCAATTGTATCTTTCAAGTGGTATTTTTTGCTTATTTTCTATTTTTATCTCAAAAATGGAAACTTAGGAAAGTGCTTTATAAACATATGTATAAAAAGAACATATTTCATTTAGTTTCCTTATGCCCACTATAACCAGTTATTTCGGTTTTCTACTAGCAGTTTTAACTATAACCGCGGGTCTTTTTATCAGTCTGAATAAGATACGACTTATTTGATTTGAAATTTGAAGATGAATTTGGAATTTTGGAATATGCAAGATATTCTATAGTTCCTTATTATGTCAATTTCCAATTCTTGGTGATTGAGACTCATGGTAAATACGGATTCATATTTAAGGATAGATATTACCCTCCCTCTTTTTTCCTTTCAAACAAATTCAAATGATTGAAGTTTTTCTATTTGGAATCGTGTTAGGTCTAATTCCTATCACTTTGGCTGGATTATTTGTAACTGCATATTTACAATACCGACGTGGTGATCAGTTGGATCTTTGATTAAGTAACATCTCTTTTGTTTTTTGACCTCCTATATCTTTTCTTTGTTTTAATCCCAAAAAACAGGAGATCAAATTCAGACTTTAGATTAGACTGTTATGCCATTATTTCAGTCTCATTCTCAATCTAACAAGAATGGAATCACGCTCTGTAGGATTTGAACCTACGACATCGGGTTTTGGAGACCCGCGTTCTACCGAACTGAACTAAGAGCGCTTTATTTTCATAAATAATTTTATTTTATGTGATGCATATACATACTCAATATCCATAGTTAACTATGGATATTGAGTATGTTATGTCCAATTTAAATCGGTCTCAATTGATCTCTTTTTACTGCTCATATGATAACTAATAGTTCGGGATAGGGATGACAGGATTTGAACCTGTGACATTTTGTACCCAAAACAAACGCGCTACCAAGCTGCGCTACATCCCTTTCCATTGGTTTTCTGTGTCATTGTAAACAATCTTTGTCTTCTTTTCCACAATTTCTGTTATATATATCATATATCCTGCCATTTTTTTCTTTTTTTTTTTACTTTCTCATATCCTATAATAAATATCGAATGTGAGAAAAGAAAAAAATCCTATTTCTTAAGAATATTTAATTAAATAATAGAGAATATATAGAGTATAATAATAAAATAAAGAATATATATTAAATTAAATAGAATCTACATATCAAAAATATTTATAAAAAAAAATATGAAAAATAGAATAATTCTATTAATATAATCAAATTCATAAAAAGAATAGAATAATATAGTTATTCTAATATTATTAGAATATTAATAAGTTATTATAATTCTAAGATTCTTAGATCTAAGATTCTTAGAATATTAATAAGAATATATATTATATATATATATATTTATTAATAAAAATCATGCTCTATAAAATAAATAAAAATATCTAATGAATCGTTGTACAATTCAATTTGAATTCGGACTTCCCCCGACAAATGCAAGTGGTTATTAATAAAATAACCATTTGATCATATTCATATTCCTATATGTAATTGTGTATTACAAATTACAAGAAAAAAAACGAAGGAGGATTTGAAATGCGAGATCTAAAAACATATCTCTCTGTGGCACCGGTGGCAAGTACTCTATGGTTCGGGGCTTTAGCGGGTATATTGATAGAAATTAATCGTTTATTCCCGGATGCATTGATATTCCCCTTTTTTTCATTCTAGTTATCGGCACGGGAAGGTGTGACGAAGATTAGAGATCCAATCAAATATCTGTGATTAATTCCTTCTTCTTTCATTTCTTTTTTTTTTCTAATTAGAATAAGTTAGAAAAAAAAAGAAGAAAGGTGTATTTGGTCTCAGTGAAACTCATAATTTTTCCCTGGTTTCAATGGAATTGAATTATTAATTCAATTCCATTTCTGGTCTCACTCTATTATTAATAGCAATGGAATTGAAATGCGAGGGCAGGGGCAATAATATCATACAAGATACTTAAATGAAAAATGAAATACTGTACTGCGATTCGAAATATAGTTCGAAATCATTGTATTACTGAATTATTACTGTACTATATAAAATGAATTGGAACAAAATCTTTCATAATTTGATTTTGAATTATCAACTTATACTTTTTTCGTTCCTTTTTTATTCTTCGCTTCGAATCTGAAAATCGAAGAGTTAAGTGAATCAAAAAACCAAAGGAGGCTCATGGCCAAGGGTAAAGATATCCGAATAACTGTGATTTTGGAATGTACCAGTTGTGATCAAAAGAGTGTTAATAAGGAATCGACGGGTATTTCTAGATATATTACTCAAAAGAATCGACACAATACGCCTAGTCGATTGGAATTGAGAAAATTCTGTCCCTTTTGTTGCAAACATATGATTCATGCAGAGATAAAGAAATAGAGAAAATGGATCGCTTGTGTGTCACCCTTACAAGGTAGATGAAAAATGATTTCAGATAGAAGATATATTCTAAAAATGATATATTAAATTATATATTCTATATCTGTAAATTCTATATATAACATTATAGAACATGAAATTAGATACATATAACATTCTATAGCATATATTTCATTATATAACAAATATATAAAAAAAAAAAAATAAGAATATAAAGAAAACAAATCCTTTTTTATACGAAATAGGATTTTGGTATAGGAATAAAAAAACCATGGATAAATCTAAGCGACTTTTTCTTAAATCCAAGCAATCTTTTCGTAGGAGTTTGTCCCCGATCCAATCGGGGGATCGAATTGATTATAAAAACATGAGTTTACTTTATCGATTTATTAGTCAACAAGGAAAAATATTATCTAGACGCATGAATAGATTGACCTTAAAACAACAACGATTAATTACGATTGCTATAAAACAAGCTCGTATTTTATCTTCGTTACCCTTTGTTAACGCTAATTGGTTACCTTTTGTTAAAAAGGAAAAAAAAAGATTTAAAAAAAGCGAGTCGACCACTAGAACTACTACTGTTTTAAAAAAAAAAAAAAAAAAATAGAGTTACTCTTCAATTGAATTCAATTTTGAATCGAAACTCAATTTAAATGTGGATTGATATTTTGTTCGAAAACTACGACAATCCAATTGGGGTTGTTGCGTTGTAAGAAAAAAGATAATAATAATAGGTGAAGAAGAATAAAACTTTTTTTGAGCGTGGTTGTTTATTTATTTTGATGACTTTGTCATATGAATTCTATTTTATTATACAAATCTCTTCTATTCGACCACCTTCCCGGAGTTCAGTCTCCGGGGAATTCTTATTTTTTATCATCTCGTTGGCAATCATAAAAAGACAATTCCCTTTTAATATAGCTATTTGTGCAACTATTTTACGATTAAGAAGCAATTGCCTCTTGGACATATTATACATTAATTTACTATAAATATAGTATATTTTAAGTTTCTTCTGGCCAATTATTGCATTTATTCGACTGATCCACAAACTGCGAAAATCCCTTTTTTTCCTATCTCTATCCCGATGAGCCGAAACCAAAGCTTTTATTTTCTGCTGTGAAATAGTTCGAGTAAGTTTTGAATGAGCTCCGCGAAAACTTGATGTAAATAAACGAAATTTTGTCCTCCGTTTTCGAGCGATATATCCTCGTTTAATTCTGGTCATTGAATAAATGAGACTTTGATGAATAACTATTTGATTTTTTTCTTTCAGTTATTCTTTTATCCTTCCTAGTCTAGTAATAACAAAAAAGGATTATTCCAATGTATAAAATAAAAATTCCAATGGCTTTTGCTACTATAACCTTCCCAACCACGATTTTTTTTTCTTTTTTTCTAAGCATTTAACCTCGAAATAATAAATTGTATTGATACTAGGTATTAAAAAAAAAAATATAGTAAATTAAATAGAAAAAGAAATGGCGGGTTCCATCGTTTCTATGATTACTTTTTAAACGGTGAGGTCCTCTCTATACACCGGAGCCCCTTCCTTCATTGAATCTTGATTTCATCAATGTTATTGTTAACTTGTACAGTTCACACTCATGGGCTCTACCCATGAAATATCTAGTAATAGGTCTTTCACAACGAAATCTAGCTATACAGTAACGGTATTTAAGTATGAAGATTAGCTGGGTAGTTGACCCTCTTAGTCCGTTCTTGCAAAATTTAGGGCATAATTTTCGTTTATTTGAAATAGGATTTTTCCCGCTTAATGGATAACCATTTGTTACCAATGGGAAAGTCTTTTTCATCTTAAATTGCAAATTAAGGTGATTCGGTTTGCACCAATCGAAACCATAAATTTTATACACAATAGAATTCTATATAGAATTCTATGATTCTTACTAATAGAATAGATTTTTGTTTAAGTTAAGATAGTGTGTGTGAGTGGAAGAATTCCATTCAAACTATCTTAAACAATCACCGATACTGGAAAAATTTCTTTTTTTTAGTCTATGATCTAAACGAGTCGCACATACACCCTAGTACATGTTCCTCGGCGCTGAGGGCATCCCCGAAGAGCGGGAGATTTTGTGACATTTCGGATTGGCTGTCTTGTGTTTCTAATAAGTTGTTTTATAGTTGGCATGGTGAGTCATATATATAATGAGCTGGTTTAGATCAATCCTAACCCGATGGTTATGAATGATTTAGATTCTATTAAATCAGTTGGTAAGAAGATCCATATAATATACAAAAAGAAACTCCAGATATTGGATATCTTTCTCTTTGAATGAAATCTCAATTCCAGCGATGGAGATATCTTACAACTGGAATCCCTCTTTTTTCGGATCCAGTTCCTCCACTCCACCACTGCGAACCCCAGTTAGATTCAGGCATGATACGTTATATTGGGAGAAACCGTTTATTTTCTTTGGGGTGGTGGGATCGCGAGGAAAGATCTCTCAGAGATCTTTTTGATTTTAGAAGCATAGAGGACAATCTTTTGAGTCTTCGGTATAAGAAGATCTCAAATAGAGATAGATCTATTCTTTGGATTGTCAATACACTATAGAAGGATTGGTGCAACAAACAAAGAGTACCACATACATTCTTGATCGTAAAATATCGATTGCTTGCGGAACCTGTGAAAATCAAACCTCAAAACGTGTATTTATGAGGAATCCCTTTCGGCTCATTTTTTATTCACAAAGATTCCGCTACCATATCAACAATTCCGTGGGCTTGGGCTTCTTCTGCTGACATATAAAAATCCCTTTCCATGTCTTTGGATATCTGCCATGAAGGCATGGCTGTTCTTTGTTCATAAATCTTTATCATAGTTTCGCGCATTTTCTGTAATTCATTTGCTTCCAGCATACATTCTGCTGTTTGTCCCTCATAAAAAGAACTAGCAGGTTGATGGATCATTACCCTGAGAATATAGAAGTTAATAAATAGAGATTTTTGTTTTATTTCTTTCTCTTATTTGAGACAAGTAATAGTAATAAATAAGGAAGGTAAGGAATAGAAATAAGAAAAAACTAATAAAGATTAAATTAAAAGCCGTACAGGCAGGCATCTTTTTTATTTTTTATATTTTTATTTTTTATATAGCATACGGCTTTACGATAAATATGAGATTTTGACCCTCCCTCGACGAAATAGAAAGAAATAGAAAATATCCCAGGTCTATCAGACCCAGATCAGTAAATGGTCTATCAGACCCAGATCAGTAAATAATCCAATAACCACCTTTCTTTTTTGTTTAAGAATCTTTTTTAAAGACTATGATGATTCCGTTGCTCTCTTATTTCGTCTAGTCTGTTATTCAGCAATCCAAAAGTTTCTTATTTTTTTCTTAAATAGTTAAAATATTGTTTTTTTTATATTCTTTCATAATATAAATCTTGTTAAAAGTTTTCTGGTATGAAAACTGTGAAAACAAAAAAAGATAGTGACACTAAAAGGAGCTCCCGATAGATCAGATAAAATAGTAAATACCCCCTTTTGCATACTACTCGTTCGATATATAATCTAATGGTTTTGAAAAAAAATTCTTTTTGCATATCGAACTCGAGGTGCCATGCTTTTGTTACTTAATATTGGCGCAGGCATAGTCTTCTTCTTTTTTTTTTCTAGAAATAAGAATCATTTGCGCCAAGCGTGAGGGAATGCTAGACGTTTGGTAATTTCTCCTCCTACCAAAAGAAGAGATCCCATTGAAGCGGCTAATCCTACGCACACTGTCTGTACTTCTGCTTCTACAAATTGCATAGTATCAAACATAGCCATTCCGGATATTACCCCTCCGCCCGGAGAATTTATAAACAGATATAAATCTTTGGTCTTGTCCTCTAGACTGAGATATACCATAAGACCAACAAGTTGATTGGATATTTCACTGTTTACCTCTTGACTTAAAAAAAGTAGTCTTTCTTGAAAAAGTCGATTGTATAAGTCAACCCAAGATGCATCATCATCTCCAGGAAGTAGAAATGGTACCTTTGGAACACCGATCGGCATAAGATGGAAAAAGATGAAGATGCAGTTGTCTATCTAACTTTGATGTGAGAACGTAAGGAGACAGAATAAGTTGATTTTGCTAAAAATCATTTGTCTTTCTGAGATAAATCATAAATAAAAAAATAACACCAAATGAATAAAGGAAAGTTTTGACGAATAGGTCGTTCTTGGATATGTCTGCATT